TTATTCGTCGCCGTAGTAAATAGGAGAGAAAATCTAATTTCTTTCTTCGTCTTTACAAAAAAAGAGGAGTAAGCTATGTCCCCTTCACGAAAAAAAAAAAATGCTTTTGTAGCAAATCATTTATTAAACAAAATTAATAAGATTAACACAAAAACCGAAAAAGAAATAATAAAAACTTGGTCCCGGGCATCTACGATTGTACCCATAATGATCGGACATACGATTGCTATCCATAATGGAAAGGAACATTTACCTATTTATATAAATAATGATATGATCGGCCACAAATTAGGAGAATTTGTACCTACTTTAAATTTTCGAGAACATACAAAAAACGATAATAAATCTCGTCGTTAAGAAGAGTGAAAATATAGAGATGTTTATAATTGATTGGTAGGAGGAGAATTTTATGGTCATAAAGGAGAACAAAACAGAAGTATACGCTTTAGGTCAACATATCTCTATGTCTGTTCACAAAGCGAGAAGGGTCATTGACCAAATTCGTGGCCGTTCTTACGAAGAAACACTTATGATATTAGAACTAATGCCTTATCGAGCATGTTATCCCATTTTTAAAGTAGTTTATTCGGCAGCAGCAAATGCGAGTTCCCTTCTTGGTTCTAACGAAGCAGATTTAGTCATTAGTAAAGCTGAAGTCAACGAGGGTACTACTATGAAGCGACTAAAACTTCGAGCGCGAGGACGTAGTTATCGGATAAAAAAACCGACCTGCCATATAATGATTGTAATGAAAGATATCTCCATAAGTGAATATGAAGAGACGTTCTGGTTCAAGCCAGAGAAATTTTTTGAAACAGACTCTATGCAAGAGTTAAAAAAAACGAAAGGGAAAAATCAGTATAGAACTAGAGAAGAGCACGATATGTATAATAATGGGGGAGCATGGGACAAAAAATAAATCCACTTGGTTTCAGACTTGGTACAACCCAAAGTCATTATTCCCTTTGGTTTGCACAACCAAAAAGGTATTCAGAAAATTTACAAGAAGATGCAAAAATAAGAGATTCTATCAAGAATTATATACAAAAAAAGATGAAAATCTACTCCGTTGTCGAAGGAATTACACGTATAGAGATTCAAAAACAAATCGATGTAATCAAAATTAAAATCTATACAGCATCCCCAAAATTATTTAACGAAAAGCGACCGCGAGAAATCGAAGAATTACAGAGAAATTTACAAAAAGAATTTTTTTGTGTGAACCGAAAATTTAACCTTGCTATCATAAGAATTGCAAAGCCTTATAGAAATCCTACTATTCTTGCCGAATTTATCGCCGACCAATTAAAGAAGAGAGTTTCATTTCGAAAAGCAATGAAAAAAGCAATTGAATTAACTGAACAAGCAAATACAAAAGGAATTCGAGTACAAATTGCAGGACGTATTGACGGAAAAGAAATTGCGCGGGTTGAATGGATCCGAGAAGGTAGAGTTCCCCTACAAACCATTCAAGCGAAAATCGATTATTGTTCCTATCCAGTTCGAACTATTTCTGGGATATTAGGCATTAAAATTTGGCTATTTATTGATGGAGAATAAGAAACTTTGACTGGACCTTCCCTTCTAGTTGCTAATACTAAAAAACGAACTAAAAAACGAGAAAGCCATTTCTTCTTTTTCTGTTCAATCCAAAACCAAAAATTTTTTTGAATTCGTAATTCTTCATAATTCTCTCGGGTTTAATAAAAATTCAATTGAATGCTTGATATAATTGCTATGCTTAGTGTGTGACTCGTTGGTTTTTTCGGGTTAGTAAAAAAAAGCCACTGATAGTCGAAACTAATAACTCTAGAAAAATACCCAATTCATCACTTCGCATTATCTGGATCCAAAGAACCGGTCAAGATATGACAGATCAGTCATATCCTTGTAGCAACTGAAACCTTTTTGCCTAAATAAAAACAAAAAATCAGATTCTAAGTTGTGAATCAAAATAGAGAAAAGAAAATAAGGGTGTGGATAAATGGAAGGATGAGAGAAAGAAAGAAAACGACGATTGATGCTATCTAATTCCAATATGGAATATGTAAGGTCTATGAGCCGTCTCATAAAAAGGGCAATGTAAGAAAGCATTAAGACAGATTCATCCATACTAAAATGAATCCGCCCAGAGAACAAAAAAATCAAGAGCTTCGAGTCAATAAAGACTGAGAAGATTGACTCACGCACAACTTTCATTGCGCTCCATTGCAGAATTCAGACCTAAACATTAAGTAAGAAGCGATGAGAACGACGGAACCTGTGGATCTCAAAAATTCGATTGAACACGAATTCTAACGATTCATTGATCTGGATGGCGGAACGGACCCGAGACCAATTCATCTATTCGAAAAAGTTAGAAATTATGGCTACAACCGAAATCGAAATTGAATTAAAAGAGTCAACATTCGCCCACGAAACCTTTCTTTTCTTGGATTACTAAATTTGGGTCAATTAAAAATGCTAAGGCGGTTAACTTCAAGGAGAAAACAAAAGAAAGATTCATTTTAAGATTCTCAAAACCAATAAAATTATATATATATCTATATTTCATAGAAATAGTTCTTTTAGGTCTTTCACTATACGATAGAAAGAAGATAAAAATTACTACCAGATTTGAGATCGATTCGCTGAACTCCATACTTCGATATATTATTTATACTTATGAAATCGATGGATATCGTATGAACTACAAGTCTATCTTAATTCAAATTCTATTCTATCTAAATTTCCTTAAAATTCCCTCTTTTTGAATCTTTTTATTCGCGAGGAGCCGGATGAGAAGAAACTCTCACGTCCGATTCTGGAGTAGAGATGGAATTCAAACCCAACCATCAACTATAACCCCAAAAGAACCAGATTCCGTAAACAACATAGAGGGAGAATGAAGGGAATTTCTTATCGAGGTAATTATATTTGTTTCGGTAAATATGCTCTTCAGGCACTTGAACCCGCTTGGATCACATCTAGACAAATAGAAGCAGGTCGACGGGCAATGACACGAAATGCACGCCGCGGTGGAAAGATATGGGTCCGTATATTTCCAGACAAACCGGTTACAGTCAGAGCCGCAGAAACCCGTATGGGTTCGGGTAAAGGATCGCCTGAATATTGGGTAGCTGTTGTTAAACCAGGTCGAATACTTTATGAAATCGGTGGCGTAACAGAAAATATAGCTAGAAGGGCTATTTCAATAGCAGCGTCCAAAATGCCTATACGAACTCAATTCATTCTTTCGGGATAAAATTTGGAAATGTAAAAGAAAAAGGCAAAAGCAAAAAAAATCGCTTTTTTGGATACAAAAGAATCGAAGGTGCAGGTTTGGTTTTTTGGACAAACAATATTTCTTTTTTTCTTCGCCCTTTACTTTGCCTAAAAAAAATAATCAAAAAAATGATATGATTCAACCTCAGACCTATTTGAATGTAGCGGATAACAGCGGGGCTCGCAAATTGATGTGTATTCGAATCATAGGAGCTAGCAATCGTCGATATGCTCATATTGGTGACGTTATTGTTGCTGTGATCAAAGAAGCAGTTCCGCAAATGTCGCTAGAAAGATCAGAAGTGGTCAGAGCTGTAATTGTACGTACTTGTAAAGAACTCAAACGCGACGACGGTATGATAATACGATATGATGACAATGCCGCAGTTGTCATTGATCAAGAAGGCAATCCAAAAGGCACTCGAGTTTTTGGTGCAATTGCAGAGGAATTGAGACAGTTCAATTTTACCAAAATAGTTTCATTAGCTCCCGAAGTATTATAAAACGAAAGCCTAATCTAGTTCCATGATAATATCATTCCAGAAAGAATATAGTTATGTTTAGGGTAGTTATTTGAAAGAAATTAATTAAGATTCAGTTAGTAGATTGTGTCTCACGCATATACCTTGAAAAATGCATAGTCATAACCAAAGAAAAAACAAGAAAAACATGTTGATTATATCAAAATTGGGAGGGACCAATACTTTAATTCATTATGGCTAAGGATACTATTGCTGACATACTAACCTCGATACGAAATGCTGAGATGAATACAAAAAGAGTGGTTCGAATAGCATTTACGAATCTCGGCGAAAGTCTTGTTAAAATACTTTTACGCGAGGGTTTTATCGAAAACGTGAGAAAACATCGAGAAAACAACAAATCTTTTTTGGTTTTAACCCTACGCTATAGAAGGAATCGGTACGAGCCTTATAGAAATCGAAAAGTTTTAAATTTAAAACGCATCAGTCGACCCGGTCTACGAATCTATTCTAACTATCAACGAATTCCTAGAATTTTAGGCGGGATGGGGATTGTAATTCTTTCTACTTCTCGAGGTCTAATGACAGACCGAGAGGCTCGATTAGAAAGAATAGGTGGAGAATGTTTGTGTTATATATGGTAATACTTCTAATATCCAAATGAAATTCGCAACTTTCTATTTGTGACAAAGAAAGGGGACAGGTTGTCTAATATCGTATCTCATCTACGACCTCATCTTTAAAAACGACATCTATGGTTTTAGATCGTCCAGAATAAAGAAGTTGATCCAGAATAAAAGAGGTTTTCGTTTAACTGAAAAACAGAAATCGATTCCGGAAAGTTTAATTAAAGAATCTGTTCTCAACGACATCTTTGGGGTTCATTTAGATAATAATGATCTAATTCTCGGTTATATTTCGGGAAAGCTACCACTTAGGTTTATTATAATACAACGAGTCTTCAATTAGTCGAATTTTTGACTTTGCGAAAAATAAGAATCAAAAATTTCGGTATTTTTTTTTTCAACTTCAACATTTTCACCATTCATTCAATATGATTCGAAATACAAAATTTCAAGAAACTTATTTTCTTCCAAGACGTAGATTCAGAATTAAGGTGAAAAGTTGGCAAATATGAAAATAAGAGCCTCTGTTCGTAAAATTTGTGAAAAATGTCGATTAATACGCCGTCAGGGCCGAATTCGAGTAATTTGTTCCAACCCAAGGCATAAACAAAGACAAGGATAATCAACC